GACTCGTTGGTTTTTGTTAATAAAAAAAAGTAAAAGCCCTATAGTATGAAGTATGAACTAATAAATATAGAACTAATAACCAACTCATCGCGTCACATTATCTGGATCCAGAGAAGCAGTCAAGATATGATCTTTTTGTCCTATCATTGCAGCAACTGAAATTTTTTGCATTTGGCATAAACAATAAATCTAATGAATTGTCAAGCAAAACAAAATATACAAAATATAAAAGGATGCGGATAAATGGAAAGGTGAGAGAAAGAAAAAAAAAATGAATATAAAAGATATAGGATTCCAATATGTAAGGTCTTCGAATCATTTCATAAAAGACAATGTAATAAAGCATCAATACAGATTCACACAATTATATGATAAGAATCTGTTCTTAGAAAAAAAAGTAAGAGCCTCGAGCCAATAAAGACTAAGAGGGTTGGCTCAAAAACAAATTTCATTAAGAGCTCCGTTGTATAATTCAGACCTAACCATTAATTAAGAAGCGATGGGAACGATGAAACCTGTGAATACAGAAGATTCAATTTAAAATGAATCCTCCTGATTCATTTGGAAGGATGGCGGAACGAACCAGAGAACAATTCATCTATTCTGAAAAGTGATAAACTAACCCTACAGCTGAAATAGATATTGAAAGAGTAAATATTCGCCCGCGAAAATTCCTTTTTTTATTGGAAAATATGAGCAATCCAATAAAAAAAAAAACAAAATAAAGATTATTATATTAAATATATATTTAATTCTATTAGTTATATATCCAAACTAATAGAAAAATATCTAATAAATTAGATGAATCCAAAAGAATCTCTTGATTCAATGTATTATTACATGTATATCTTAATTCAATATTAAATTTTTTCATTCGCGAGGAGCCGGATGAGAAGAAATTCTCACGTCCGGTTCTGTAGTAGAGATGGAATTAAGAAAAAACCATCAACTATAACCCCAAAAGAACCAGATTCCGTAAACAACATAGAGGAAGAATGAAGGGAATATCTTATCGGGGGAATCATATTTGTTTCGGAAGATATGCTCTTCAGGCACTTGAACCCGCTTGGATCACGTCGAGACAAATAGAAGCGGGACGGCGAGCAATGACACGAAATGCACGTCGCGGTGGAAAAATATGGGTACGTATATTTCCAGACAAACCAGTTACAGTAAGACCTGCGGAAACCCGTATGGGTTCGGGGAAAGGATCTCCCGAATATTGGGTAGCTGTTGTAAAACCAGGTCGAATACTTTATGAAATAAGCGGAGTAGCAGAAAATATAGCCCGAAGGGCTATCTCAATAGCGGCATCTAAAATGCCTATACGAACTCAATTCATTATTTCAGGATAGTGATAGTAATATAGAACCAAGAGAAATAGATCTTTGAGATAAAAAAATCTTCGGTTTTTTTGTTTTGGACAAACAATATTTCTTTTTCTTTTTCGCCCTTTGCATTTGATTTTTGCATTGAAAGAACGGATAAAAAAAAATGATATGATTCAACCTCAGACCCATTTGAATGTAGCAGACAACAGCGGGGCTCGAGAATTGATGTGTATTCGAATCATAGGAGCTAGCAATCGTCGATATGCTCGTATTGGTGACGTTATTGTTGCTGTGATCAAAGAAGCAATACCAAATACGCCCTTAGAAAGATCAGAAGTGATCAGAGCTGTAATTGTACGTACTTGTAAAGAACTCAAACGAGACAACGGTATGATAATACGATATGATGACAATGCTGCAGTTATCATTGATCAAGAAGGAAATCCAAAAGGAACTCGAGTTTTTGGTGCGATTGCCCGGGAATTGAGACAAAACTTTACTAAAATAGTTTCATTAGCTCCCGAGGTATTATAAGACCAGAAGTAGGATATTTGAATTAATATAGTAGATTGTGTATCACGTATATACCTTTCATTTTTCATTTTTTTATTTATTATTTTTATTATTAAAATAAAAAAAAAAATAAAAGAAATAATAAACTAATAAAAAAAGCATGTTGATTATATCAAAATTCGGAGACACCGCGGATTTTAGTTCATCATGGGTAAGGACACTATTGCTGATATAATAACCTCTATACGAAATGCTGACATGAATAGAAAAGGAACGGTTCGAATAGCATCTACTAACATCACCGAAAACATTGTAAAAATACTTTTACGAGAAGGATTTATCGAAAACGCGAGAAAACATCAAGAAAAAAACAAATATTTTTTGGTTTTAACTCTGCGACATAGAAGAAATAGGAAAGGACCATATAAAAATACTTTAAATTTAAAAAGGGTGAGCCGACCTGGTCTACGAATCTATTCTAACTATCAACAAATTCCTAGAATTTTAGGCGGAATGGGAATTGTAATTCTTTCTACCTCTCGAGGTATAATGACAGATCGAGAGGCTCGACTAGAAGGAATTGGTGGAGAAATTTTATGTTATATATGGTAATCCTTCTGATATCTGAATTGGATTCAAAATTTCCTATTTGTGAA